TTCGGATTCCCAAATATGGAAAGGGATCGTTGATCCAAGACCAGAATATTCGGAGGACTCTTCCGACCAGACAAAAAATCTGTAATTATCGGCAAAGTTGTTTCTTTTTCTTCAAATCCAAAAATTCCGCTTACTTTATACATAGGTCGTCAATTCCGCATTGGATAAAAAGGGATGGGATTCCCATTTTTCCAGTTCCAGTAAAGGGTTCAAATCATTTTATCCATATGAGTGTTCTATATCGGATAAAATGCAACTATTCATTTTGAAACCATCTCCATACTAACATAGCGGTAGAAAGAGCACCCATGTTGCGCCCAGACTTCAAACAATTTAGCTTTAACCATGTTTAGGTTCCCCTATTATTGGTTAATAGAGAATCAAAGTTTATTTACCAATGAATCACGAAAGGCTATGGTTCGTACATATGATTTCTTAATCTATTCAGAAGTAATTCGCGAGATCGTGCACCCTTCTTTCCTAGTGATTAAAGAATAAAGTGCAGCTGGTTAGATCCAGCTTATTCTTGAAATAAACAACTCGCACACACTCCCTTTCCAAAAAAAATCAATACACCCAGGACTACACTTAGATTTATTGGATTTGTTGCTAAAATATCGGTATTAAACCCGAAACTCCCGGCGGATGGCCAGTGACCCAAGGAAACGAAAGAATCGGTTACATTTTTCATAGGATCTCCTCTTATAAATAGGACTCAATTGAACAGAGTTCTTTTTTTATTACTTCGCCCCTTTTGCTTTACTTTTTTTATTCTATTCATTTTTTTTTTTTTTATGATTCTTTCGATTTTCTTATTTGTCCCCCCCCCCCCAAAAAAAAAGAAAATACTTATTTAGAATTAGGTCCCAGGTCTCATATCCATTGTGAAATACCTCGTTCGTTGGTTGAAACGCTTAGCTTACTAAAAAGGGAGGGGTTTACATTGGATTGTACCGAGAACGGGAAGGAAGAAAGCGAGTGGATCCGTGAATTCCTGATTCTCAAATGAGTCCTTCCCACGGGGTATTATCTCAACGAATAAGTTAAAGTTATTGTAGGAGTGAAATCTTGAAATAATTCGAAAAATAAAGCAACAAATCCAAGGTAATAAAATAAGAAAGACAAAATAAAGACTTTCACATTTCTAGGATTAAACAAAGGGATTTGCAAATAAAAGGGCTAATGCCACGACCAGTCCATAAATTGTTAAAGCTTCCATAAAAGCCAGACTAAGCAATAAAGTACCTCGTATTTTACCCTCTGCTTCTGGCTGTCTCGCGATACCTTCTACGGCTTGGCCCGCAGCAGTGCCTTGACCAACTCCAGGTCCAATAGAAGCCAGCCCTACAGCCAATCCAGCAGCAATAACGGAAGCGGCAGAAATCAGTGGATTCATGGTAAGCTCCTCGTATAAAAATAAAGAAATGGTTAATGATACAAGCAATCAAGGAATGATGACTTATTATTCCGAAGATCCATCCAGCCGAACGAACTAGGAACTCTAAATTAAAGTAATGAGATTATTGAATGAGCAGAACTGCTTAGATCTCGCGTTTTCGTTCCTGTCCATGGAGTCTTTATCAATCCATAAGGACCTAGTTCTTCCATTTCATTTATTTGTTCCGAACCATTCTTTCAATTCTGCACTCTTTATCTTCTATATGCTTATGCTTGATTTCATCTGTTTATTCATTCGGCCCCGACGAAACAGAAGGACTTCTATTGTTATTGTAATTCCTATCTAAACTCACGGTGGGTTAGGAAAGGAAAGTCAATAAGATATATGAATAGTATAGTTCATATATAACTAGTAAATATCACATATACATGGCTTTCTTCCATAACGTAAACAAAAAATGCACATCTTATATTATATTCAAACCCGATTCTAGAAGAATTCTTTGAAAATACAGACAGAAGAATGGGCTTCTAGGCATTAAATTCCATATACCCTGTTCGGTCCCACCCCTAACCCCCCCTTTTTATGAGTCTAGTTTGTAAATTATTTATTGGTTTCCTTTTATTATTATACCGCATTAATACAAGCATGAATACAAACGGACGAATTCGTTAGTCTGGGTCCTTACATATCAATACAATATTTGAGATCCAATTGCATGCAATTCATTCGAATTTTGATCAATCCTTGAGTTGAATGAAATCAAATATTTGAGGTATGACACGGATGAGTCAAACATAAATATTAAATATTAGGAAAACTCTTTTTTCGATCTTGTTCCTTTTTGACAATCGAATTCCATAATAGAATATCGTAATCTTTTTGACTACTACTCTTCTATACCCTATAGTTATTGTATCTATCTATATCGGTTACAAAATAGCTTATCTTAACCGCCCATTTTTGAAAGATCGTCAATGATGACCCTCCATGGATTCCCCTATATAAGCCGCAGCTAAAGTTGCGAAAATTAGAGCTTGAATACCACTTGTAAATAATCCAAGGAACATGACAGGTATAGGAACTACTGAAGGTACTAAAGAAACAAGAACAACAACGACTAATTCATCCGCCAATATATTACCAAAAAGTCGAAAACTAAGTGATAAGGGTTTTGTGAAATCTTCTAGGATGTTAATTGGTAAAAGGATTGGAGTTGGTTGAATATATTTACCGAAATAACCCAATCCTTTTTTTGTAAGACCTGCATAGAAATATGCTACGGACGTGGGTAAAGCTAAAGCAACAGTAGTATTTATATCATTCGTGGGTGCGGCTAACTCCCCATGAGGTAACTGTATGATTTTCCAAGGTAAAAGAGCCCCGGACCAGTTGGAAACAAAAATAAATAAGAACATAGTTCCAATAAAAGGAACCCAAGGACCATACCCTTCTCCAATTTGGGTTTTGCTCAAGTCTCGAATGAATTCAAGGACATATTCGAAAAAATTCTGACCGTCGGTCGGAATGGTTTGTGGATTCCGAACAGCGATAGTCGCGGAACCTAATAAGATAGCAATTACGAACCAAGAAGTAATAAGTACTTGGGCATGTACTTGGAAACCTCCTATTTGCCAATAGAAATGTTGGCCTACTTCTACACCGGATATATCGTATAACCCTTTTAGTGTGTTGATGGAACATGGTAGAACATTCATATTGCCCTCTGACAGAAAAAGAACTTAAAAAGGAATTATTTTGATTCAACCATCTCTTTATCGATTCGCCTACCTTAAATTCATTGAATTGTTCGGATACCCAGTCATTTTTATCTCTTTTTTGATATTCAGGATATCGTAACCGATTCCATAAATCTATGGAATTCGCGAAGTAATTGACTTATCGTATTATTGCTCAACGATTTCTTATATAGCTAGAACGACCTTCACAAATTGCGGATACTAATTTGTTAAGAATTAATCGAATTGAAGCTCTAGCGTCATCATTGGCTGGAATCGAAATATCTGCAAGATCTGGGTCACAATTTGTATCGATTAAACAAATTGTTGGAATTCCCAAAGTGACACATTCTCGAAGAGCCGTATATTCTTCTTGCTGATCAACGACGATTACAATATCAGGCAACCCCTCCATATATTTGATGCCGCCCAGGTATGTTTGCAAATGAGATAATTGTCTTTTCAACATTGCTGCCTCTCTTTTCGGAAGACGTTTGAGTCTTCCCGCCTTTTGTTCCGCTCTCAAGTCATTAAACTTACGAAGTCTTGTTTCCGTAGTGGACCAATTCGTTGACATACCACCAAGCCATTTTTTATTAACATAATGACATCGAGCCCTTATTGCGGCCGATGCTACTAAATCGGCCGCTTTCTTTTTTGTACCAACGATTAAGAATTGTTTTTTCCGCCTTGCTGCCTCAAAAACTAAATCACAAGCTTCTGATAAAAAACGAGCAGTTCTAGTAAGGTTTGTAATATGAATACCTTTACGCTTTGCAGAGATGTAAGGTGCCATTCTAGGATTCCACTTCTTAGTACCATGACCAAAATGAACTCCTGCTTCCATCATCTCTTCCAAATGGATGTTCCAATACCTTCTTGTCATTTCTCCCCCCACTTCCTCTTTTTTTAAGACGAGGTACCCTGAAATAAAAAATTGTTCCGATGGAACCTTTCTACCGGAGATTGAATGATGATACACGGTCCAAGCCATTAATTCCTTTCTATTCATTATTTTTTTTTTTTTTACAAAAGAACGGACCCGCTAGTTAAAATGAAATTATAAAGAAAGAATGAATCTGCTCTTAGGAATCCGTAAATCCTGTAAATTATTGTTTTGTAAATGATTGTTCTGATGTATCGTGAAATTTTTGGGGGGTGCAAGAATCAAATAATTCTTTGTGGTGGAACAAAATATCTCCCATGTCCCCCTCGAATAGATTCTTCTTTTCGATCTCCAAAGAAATGTTGTTGTGTTGACTTAAACGGTGCACTAATCCTTTGAATCCGGTACCAACGGGTACCATACCCCCCAGAACAACATTCTCTTTCAGGCCTTTCAACCAATCGATACGACCTCGTAGAGCGGCTTTTGCTAAAACCCGAGCCGTTTCTTGAAAACTCGCTTCAGATATGAAACTTTGAGTATTCAGCGACGCCCTCGTTATTCCCAATAAGGCGGCTCGGTAACAGATCGCTTCTTCCAAAGCGCGCCCCGTTCGTTCCGCGCGCAACAATCCAATTAATTCGCCAGGTGAAAAAACATTCGACATTCCATCTTCTGAAACCAACACTTTTGATGTTATTTGACGTACAATAATTTCTATATGCCTATTATGTATCTGCACTCCCTGGGATCGATAAACCTTTTGAATCTTATTAACCAAAGATATACGACTTTGCGCTATGGTTAGCTCAGCGCCAATCAGGAATCCCCAAGGAATCCCAAGAATTCTTGTTATACGTTCCCTCCAACCTTCAACCCGTTTTTCTAAGTTCATTGATATTGAATCAATCGAACGAACCTCTAACACCTGTTCTACTTTTGGAAGACCTTGCGTTATATCACTAGATCTCGATTTTTCATATAGAAATGTAACTAATGTATTTCCTTCGTAAAGGATTTCCCCATAATGGCCATGCACGGTTGCTCCTGGAGTAGCCAAATAGGGCTTTGCGGATCTTATTACTAAAGAGTCAACATGAACAATTAAAACCTGCCCCGACTTTAGATAGGGCCCATATTTAGACATACATACATTTTCACAAAAAAACTGTCCAAGGCTTATTATTGTCGATGTTTCTTCACAATAATCGTGATGGAGAAAAGACCAATTCCAATTGAATGGATTCAAAATCATGTTACTGCATGGATCGGGATTATAAATCCGCCCCCTTTCATCCATTAAATAATATTTAAGTATTTGGAAAGTCTGTTTTAAATTGTCAAGCAGCAAATGTTTATTTATCAAGATCTGATTATGAGTTATTAAATAGGAAAATGAAAAAAAATTCCTAATTTTAGGGACAATTCCTAAGGGACCCAACGAATTCCTAATTGTTGTAAGTCGCGTATCGCTTTTATTTGATTTTTTTCTCACACTGTTGTTATATTTCAAAGCGTTGAATGGACCGATTCGGGAACAATTAGATGATGACAAAGTTATCAAAGATTGGCATTCCTTATTTCTATTCAACAACGTACGAATAGTTCCTTGATGACGGGTAAATGATTGTTTAATCCTTGCCTTGGAATAAAAAGGATGGAGATGGGTGCGATCTGATCCATTAGTGGGGATCCATCCCGAACCTGCCGGATCATTCCTTTTTCTGGTATACGAAATAGAGGACTTGACTAAGTCCATTCTTATGAAATCTCGAATCAGATCATTTACCCTTACCTCAACAAAGGACGCATGAACCTCCTCTATAGAAGAATCTTTTTTGTCTTGGTCCCAATTCAATACTAAACAAGTTCGAACTAATTGAATATTTGTGTGAGAAATTCCGCGAATGGGTTTGCCATTTCCATAAAGGATATAATTGACAACTCGAAGTTGCACATTATCCCTTTCCTGCAAGGGATCGCGGGGAAAAAGCGTTGCTAAATTTATCCCGCCCGCTGTTTCATATGTGACTACGGGTCGAACTAAAACAAAATACTTTTTTTTTTTAGGTGTGATCCGTTGGGCATAGATCCAATTTTTCAAATTTTTAGATTTAGATTCCTTAGAATTTTTTTTTCTCGTTCCCGGTGGTATTAAGATGCCGCTGTGCCAGGATATCGTATCTGTCTCTGCAGGAAAATGGATATCCCCAGAAAATATTTTTAGTTCAATCTTTTTTTTTTTTTTCTCCACTCGGACCAATCCACCTACCCGGCTTCTTATATTGAAAGTAATTCGTGTATCTACTCCAATGATACTATTGTTCCGTACCATTATGGAAGAGGATCCGGGTAATATATGCACTTCCTCGGGAATGAAAAAAAATCGATCCATTTTCATTTGGCATTTTGGCCACAATTCTTTTGTTCTTCGATACTCAATCAAATCCTCGTTTTTGACGATTGAATCCACCTCTAGAGTCCCGTATTTAGTAATTCCGGAACTCTTTCTTCTGTATCGGGGATCGTCGAAATAAGCAAGAATACTATTTCTACGGAAAATGCCGTTTATGGGTATTTCAATCGAGATACCCGAGCGGGATATTTGTTCTTTTTTTTCTTGATTCGATTGTAATGGAATGATTAATCTATTTCTTCGCCTCTTTGCCAATAAATCGGAATTATCGTCGAGAATGGCAGGATATATGAAATTATACTGGCCGTTACATAGGATTCGATCAGGTCCGGAATAATCAAGAGACCCCTCCCCCTTTTTACCATAAGGATCCAACCTAAACAATTTGTGTATCACTTGATCCTTCGTCACTGAAAGATTAGAAATAGATTTTCGTTCGGCAGAAAGAGAATGAATATTTATTTGATCTTGATCCTTGTAGAGCGAAAGGGGCGCTATACTGGATCTGTATGGAACTCCTGCTAATATCCACAAATGCCCTGTTTTTGGTAAGAGATGAACATTACCATATGTATATTCGGGTGCATGGTATACAGCGGTACTCCAGTGCATTTCTCCCTCTGAGTCAGAATAAATATGTTTTCGAACCCTCTCTTTAAAATTTAAGGTAGATGCTTCCGCGCGAATCTCAGCAATCACTTGTTCTGATTCTACATATTGATCATTTTTAACTAAAATAAAACTTTGGGGTGGAATATTTACATGATGTAGAATATCTTGACCCTCAATAGTTACATATAGATCTATATAACATAGAAAAGCAGGATATCCATGACGCGTACGTGTGGGATGAACTAAATCTTCATTGAATTTTATTTTTCCATTATCAGGAGCTCGTACATGTTCTGCAGTACCGCCCGTGAATACTCCACCGGTATGAAAAGTTCTTAATGTTAGTTGAGTCCCGGGTTCCCCAATAGATTGACCCGCAATAATACCTACTGCTTCTCCCAATTCGACCAGGTCTCCATGAGTGGGACTACGCCCATAACATAATCGG